AATAGACTTTTGGGGTTATTTAATCTATTCCATGACCGGAATAGGGCAGGATACTTGTTACACCATGATTTTGAATCAGAAGAGAGATTTCAAGAAATGGCAAATCTATTCAATCTATCAATAACTAAGCCGGATCTAGTCTATCATAAGGAATTTTCTTTTTCTATTCATTCTTCCGGGTTGGATAAAAAACAAAAATTCGTATATGAGGTCAACTCTAGGGATGAATCAAAAAAGAAATCTTTATTGGTTCTACCTCCTCTTTTTTACGAAGAGAATGAATCTTTTTATCCAAACAATACCTATGGATACATAAAAAACCTATGGAATCGATTCCATCGCAACTGGGAATATGGAATTCAAAGGTATCAAATAGGAAAAAAGATTTTTAAGCATAGACCTACAAGGAAATACACGATCAACCAACATTTCTCAAATTGTAAAAAAAACCAGAAGAAATGGCCTCTTATTTTGATTTATCAAACCGAGAGATCTAGGAATAAGGATCCAAATGCATATAAATACAAATGGTCCAATGGGAGTAAGAATTTCCAGGAACAATTGGACCATTTCATTTCTGAGCAGAATAGCGGTTTTCAAGTAGTGTTCGATCTATTTCAAGTAGTGTCCCATCAATTTCAAGTAATGTTCGATCTATTACATATGAATGTATATTCGATTGATTGGTCTCAGGTTATTGACGAAAAAGATTTCTTTAAGTTACTTTATTTCTTTTTGTGCAAGTTTCTTGCATTTTTGTCTAACTCACTTTATTTCTTTTTGTGCAAGTTTCTTCCATTTTTGTCTAACTCACTTCCTTTTTTCTTTGTGAGTTTCGGTAATATACCCGTTCATAGGTCCAAGATCCACATGTATGAATTGAAACGTCCGAATGATCCACTTGGGAATCAGTTGTTAGAATCAATAGGTCTTCAAATCGTTCATTTGAAAAAAAGGAAACCCTTCTTATTGGATGACTTTTATACTTCTAAAAAATCAAAATTATCCTTCAATGAAGGAACAATATCACCATTTTTGTTCAATAAGAGACAAAATTGGATATCATTCCATACTAGAAAGAAAAAGAAAGAAGAAGACAAGAAGAAGCGCAGGAAATCTTTTTATAACATGGATTTCTCAATGATATCCCACGATCAAGAGAATTGGGGGAATCCCCTGAAACCATTTCATAGAAGTTCATTGATATCCTCTTTTTTAAAAGCACATCGACTTCGATTCTTTAATAATCAATATGCGGGAAGGTCCTGTAATTATGATTTTCTTAAGCATGTTCGTACTGGAATTGATGATTCAGAAGGGAAGAACCGTGAGTATCTCAAATTAAAGTCTTGGATTCATACTCAATATTCTGAGAAAGATTTTTCTGGGAAATATTTACGATCCGAAAAGACGAAAAAACACAGTCCTTGTTTAACAAAATGCTTTGAAAAAGGGCCGATGTATAGAAATTATCAAAGAAATAGTGTTTTCTCAACTCTCTCCAAATTCAAGCAATTCCAACCATATATAATACAATTGTTACTTACCCGGACAGGACACGAATATCTAAATTTAATATTTTTAGATATTTTTTTAGACCTATTGGCGATACTACGTAGGAGTTCTAAATTTCAACAATTTGTATCCATTTTTCATGATATTAGGGATGGATCCAAGCGAATTCTTCGGGAAAAATTGTGTCTTTCACCACGGAATCCTATAAGTGAGATTTCGAGTAAGTGTTTACATAATTTTCTTGTGTACGTGTGCGAAGATATTTTAAAAAATGAGTCACCATTGATATCGACACATCTGAGGGAGTTCTTCGTTTTAATCCTTATCCTTCTTCTTGTTACCGGATATCTCGTTCATACACATCTTTTGTTTATTTCTCGATTCTCTAATGAGTTACAGACAGAGTTCGAAGAAGTCAAATCTTTGATGATTCCATCATACATGATTGAGTTGGAAAAACTTCTGGATAGGTATCCTATATCAGAACTGAATTCTTTCGGGTTAAAGGATATGTTTCTCGTTGCTCTGAAACAATTAGGAAATTTTCTAGAAGAAAGACGAGGTTCAGCTTCTGCACGTTCGAAGAAGAAAGATTTGAATCTCATTGATCTCATAAGGATTCTACCAAATCCCATCAATCGAATCGCGTTTTTGAGAAATACTAGACATTTAAGTCATACAAGTAAAGCTATCTATGCCTTGATAAGAAAAAGAAAAAATGTGAATAGTGATTGGATTGATGATAAAATAGAATCCTGGATCTTGAACAGTGATTTCATTGCTGATAAAGAAAGGGAATTCATGGTTCAGTTCTGTACCTTAACGTCAGAAAAAAGAATTGATCAAATTTTATTGAGTCTGACTAATAGTGATCGTTTATCAAAGAATAACTCTGGTTATCAAATGATTGAGCAACCGGGAACAATTTACTTACGAAATTTAATTGACATTCATAAAAAATATCTACTAAATTATGAGTTCAATACATCCTGCTTAGCAGAAAGACGGATATTCCTCGCTCATTATCAGACAATCACTTATTCAGAAACCCTGTGTGGGGCTAATGCTTTGGATTTCCCATCTCATGAAAAACCCTTTTCGCTCCGCTTAGCCCTATCCCCTCCTAGGGGTATTTTAGTGATAGGTTCTGTAGGAACTGGACGATCCTATTTGGTGAAATATCTAGCGACAAACTCCTATGTTCCTTTCATTACAGTATCTCTAAACAAGTTGCTGGATAACTATCCTAAAGGTTTTGATATTAATGATCTTTTTGATGATGATGATGACGACGATGATCTTTTTGATGATAGAGAGGGTACGATTTACAGTCTTTTACCTAGGAACGAAGATAGTTGCTATAATTTGGATAAGTATGATAGTGACTATCTCGACCGTAACTATGATAGCCATTTGGAGTTTCTAAGTATGGAGGATCCGATACCTGAGGATATCATACCGGAAATAGACCGATTTTTTCTCACGCTTCAATTCGAATTAGCAAAAGCAATGTCTCCTTGCATAATTTGGATTCCGAACATTCATGATCTGGATGGCAATGAGTCGAATGACTTATCCCTGGGTCTATTAGCGAACTCTCTTTCCAGGGATTCTGAAAAATCTTCAAATATTCTTGTTATTGCTTCGACTCATATTCCCCAAAAAGTGGATCCCGCTCTAATAGCTCCGAATAAATTAAATACGTGTATTAAAATACGAAGGCTTCTTATTCCACAACAAAGAAAGCACTTTTTCAGTCTTGCTCATACGCGGGGTTTTCACTTGGAAAAGAAAATATTCGATACTAATGGATACGGGTCCATAACTCTGGGTTCTACTGTACGAGATCTTGTAGCACTTACCAATGAGGCGCTATCTATTAGTATTATACAAAAAAAATCCATTATAGACACTAATATAATTAGATCCGCTCTTCATAGACAAACTTGGGATTTTAGATCTCAGATAAGATCGGTTCAGGATCATGGTATATTTTTCTATCAGATAGGAAGGGCTGTTTCACAAAATCTACTTCTAAGTAATTTTTCCATAGATCCTATATCTATCTATATGAAGAAGAAATCGTGTAACGGGGTGGATTCTGATTTGTACAAATGGTACTTGGAACTTGGAACAAGCATGAAGAAATTAACGATACTTCTTTATCTTTTGAGTTGTTCTGCCGGATCCGTTGCTCAAAACCTTTGGTCTCTAACCGGACCTAATGAAAAAAATGATGGTATCACTTCTTATAGACTCCTTTATAATGATTATGATCTAGTTCATGGCCTATTAGAAGTAGAAGGTGCTCTGCTGGGATCCTCAGAGACAGGAAGTCCGTTTGATAATGATAAAGTAACATTTCTTCTTAGGCCCGAACCAAGGAATCCCATAAAGATGATTCAAAATGGATCTCGTTCCATCCTTGATCATAGATTTCTCTCTGAAAAATATGAATCGGGGTTCGACGAAGGGGAAGGAGTCCTCGACCCGCTAGAGGAGGATTTATTCAATCACATAGTTTGGGCTCCTAGAATATGGCGCCCTTGGGAATTTCTATTTGATGATTGTATGGAAAGGTCCAATGAATTCGGATTTCCCTATTGGGAAAGGTCATTTTGGGACAAGCAGATCATTTATGATGAAGAGGGTGAGCTTAAAGAGAATGATTCGGAGTTCTTGGAGGATGGAACCATGGAGTACCAGACACAAAATAGATCTTTCAAAGAACAAGGCGTTTTTCGAATAAGCCAATTCATTTGGGACCCCTCGGATCCACTCTTTTTGCTATTCCAAGATGATCCTTTTGTATCTGTGTTTTCACATCGAGAATTGGTTGCAGATGAGGAGATGTCAAATATACTTTTGACTTGCCAAACAAAAAAAATTTATTGGAAATATCTAAATAAACGCTGGTTTAGGAAGAATATGCCAGAACAGAATTTCGAATTGTTGATTGATCGACAGAGACAGTTTAGAACTAATAGTTCATTATCAAATGAATTGTTTCGTTCTAATACTCTATCCGAGAGTTATCAATATTTATCAAATCTGTTCCTATCTAATAGAACCCTGTTGGCTCAAATTACAAAGACATTGTTGAGAAAAAGATGGCTTTTCCCGGAGGAGATGGTTCTTACTATCTGTTCCAATAACGAATGATTGGTTTAACTGAATAACTAAATAAAATAGATACTTTCTTTCTCGTCATCTCAAGTCGATATGGGGATCTTTCAATTGAAAGGATCCCCTAATTCAATAAGAGATCTCAATATTATGCCTTGAAGAGGACTCGAACCTCCACGCTATTTAGCACGAGATTTTGAGTCTCGCGTGTCTACCATTTCACCACCAAGGCATCTTCAAAGTGAATTATATTCTAGGAATATATGACATAAGGTGGAGTTTTAGAGTATTTTTATTGATCGTGATGTCATATAGGCCCGACTCGGACATCCAATTGATTCAATTTGAATTATTCGAAA